AATGCAAATTTTTCTCCCATTCATCTATCATAAATGGATCGGCAGGGGTAGGGGGCGTCTTGCTCACCCTTTCCGTTGCAGTATTTTCGGTACCACAACCACAGCAATTCGGAATAGAAAATCTATATGAAAGAACGACCTAACTGTTGGAATAAAGTTATCCATTGTTATTTGATACATTGCGGTCCGTAACGTGAAGTGAATTGGGTGAAAGTGCGGAAAGAGAGGGATTCGAACCCTCGGTAAACAAAAGCCTACATAGCAGTTCCAATGCTACGCCTTGAACCACTCGGCCATCTCTCCTCCATAATAATTATGACCCAGAAAGCGAGTGAATAGCGAGCCATTCCTATTATTATAGGTATAGGTACAACCGATCGATTCTAAATATCAAAAAAATAGAAAAGAAAACTTTTGATCAAATCGGATTCCAACATTGCCTATCGATCCCTGTCAAAAACGAACAATTTCATTGGAAGGTCCACATCTTTTTTTTTTTTTTTAATGAGTCTGGTTTTATGTTATTTCGTACTGTAACTGTACAATTCCTTTGCTTGTGGAATCCTTTTACCACGAGAGGTAATGAGAAAAATTATAGAATGGATTGCAATTATGCCTAGATCACGGATAAATGGAAATTTTATTGATAAGACCTCTTCAATTGTAGCCAATATCTTATTACGAATAATTCCGACAACTTCAGGAGAAAAAGAGGCATTTACTTATTACAGAGATGGTGTGATTTGATTTTTTTTAGTTATTTACCGCTTTGAGTTTTACGAGAAAGACATATGATTCAGGATAGAAAGAAAAAAATTATTAAAATAAACTTACGCTTGTTGAAGGTGAAGTTTCGAAATAGAACAATTCCTTCTGTCGTGTATCCCCGATTGATGCAGCCTCAGATGCTTCAATTGTTGATTCTAGTATTGAGCGAAAGGTTATACCTATAGGTTCTGTATTACAGGTCAATCCTATTTCAATAGTACCAATAGGCGGCGGGGGGGAAGAAGCACTACATCTAGGAATCAACAACACGAAAACTTTGTTAGAAATTACCCCTTTCCTTATCGGATCGGGACTAACAAGAATGGTTGGGACAACAAACATCCATCTCGTTCGTACTTTGGATACCCGTATAACCATCAAAGACTGTTGAAGTGACTAATTCCTCGAAATAAGAGGCGTTGAGGACAAAGAAATTGTTGGAGTTACCTTTTTTATCTAGCACCTACACGCTTGGTGTTAAGAAAAGATCTCTTGCAGGAAGGTTGGCTAGAGATTTCTTGAAAAAACACTAGCCCCTGTCAGTTCATAATGAAAATATTTCAATCTTTTTTTTGTTTTGATTCCGTGGATTATTATCATTATGCACAGAAGGGAGGAGCCGTATGAGATGAAAATTTCACGTACGGTTCTGTAGCGGGGATTCTTTGAATAGAATGAACGACCGTAACGGATGTCAGCTCAATCCGAAGGAAATTATGCGGAAGCTTTACAGAATTATTATGAAGCTACGCGACTAGAAATTGATCCCTATGATCGAAGTTATATACTCTATAACATAGGCCTTATCCACACAAACAACGGAGAACATACGAAAGCTTTAGAATATTATTTTCGGGCACTAGAACGAAACCCATTCTTACCACAAGCTTTTAATAATATGGCCGTGATCTGTCATTACGTGCGACTATCTCCACTATAGAAAGAAGAAAAGAAAAATCAAATCTACTAGTAAATACTAGAAAAAGAAAAAAACTAGGCTTTCTACATACGTATCGTCCAAAGGAACGATTTTTATCAGCTGTAGCAAAGAAAGAGACTTCATAGAAACCAAAGAAGAAAAAAATATGCCTAGATACTAGATTCTATGGATAAAGGATCTAATTGATAGAAGAAGCACCGTAAAGATCCATTAGCGAGGTTTTGGGCCGATACAATATGAACTGCTTCCTTATGTCATGCTATGAGATAAAAGCTAGGAATCCACTTATGTAATAGAGTCGATCCACTAAGGTATTGAGCAGCGGTGTAGCATCAGATCCCAAAGAAAGTAAGTCCTTTCTTTCTTAGGGAGGAAAGTCTTTTTCAAAGATTCTATATTATATGAATATTAATATATATTAATATGAGACCGAGATAGTTACCTTTCAGAAAATTCTAACGATAGAGCGGTGGGTGTCTATACTTCATTTTTCTGAAGGTGGGAGAAAAGAAAAAACTGATTATTAATCCAAATTCAAGTTTGAAACTCATATAATTAACCTCTTCTGGTTAACCCGAGAAAAAAATAAAATACATTTATGAGAAATCTCATTCAGTTAGATACTGTAGATTAAGAAGATTAAGACGGGACGCCAAAAGGATTGATTGCCGAGCCGTATGAGGTAGGAAACTCTCAAGTACGGTTCTAAGGAAAGGAATTGATCCACCTATTCCAACCGGGGAGAACAGGCCATTCGACAGGGAGACTCTGAAATTGCGGAGGCTTGGTCCG